TACAGTATCATATATATATATAATTTATTACTCTTTCCCTTTTTTTGGATTATTTTTTGTTTGTTATTGTCTTCTTTATTATATTTCTTTCGAATAAATCGAAAATTCCAGAGTATATCTTTTCACGGGTCGAACCAAAAAAAAATAAACTTCGAATATTTCCCTCTTTACTTTACCTTTATCCGGCAGAAAAAAAAAGGAAAATTCCCTATTTTTTTGTCCATGTCCCTAAATTAAATATTAAATAATAGGAGACTTAAATGAAAGTCCCTTTCTCGCATTCGCTCTCCTGCATCAATATGGAAATATTTGGTACATGAAGCCATGATCTGATATCTATATCGAAATCCTATATAGATATAAACTGATCTTTTTCTGGAATCAAAGAAAGATATTGAAAAATATATTGCTCTTGTGACTCGGAAGAAATGGTTTCTCTGTGGAGGAAGGGAATAGCGATTTATTCCTATGGAGCATCCAGGAACAAGAAGATTCAATCGGAAATATCGACAAATTCTTGCGTGGTCCAAGGAAATAAAAAAAAGGGTCCGCTTCTACAATTTTATCTCTATCCAATTTGAATATCAGAATAGCTGATATAGTCATGATTCAATGGGTCAGGTCCACTTACTTTTTCTTTTCTTGATTTCTAATTTTTCCGATGGATTTAATTGTAACAATGGAGAAGTAGTAAAACTTGGGTTTGTCGATTCATAATTGAGATTGGGTATTATCTCGAATATCCATGTCCCGGGACCAAAAATATAAATAATGAAACATGAGGAGGAGTATAGCCTGTAGTGACATAGTAGTCCTCCTAATAAGTGGGATTCCTTATTATCATAATGAACAAATGTTCAACTTTATACCTATAACTCATTAGAATGATAACTCATTATGCGGTCCGTTTACCTTTTTTTTTATTACAAATATCAATAATATCTCTATTCTCCGATGAAAAATGAAGACTAAGGCGGGAGCTTCGTGGAAAAAGCCCTTTATCGGATTTGAACCGATGACTTACGCCTTACCATGGCGTTACTCTACCACTGAGTTAAAAGGGCCATTTTCTTCAATTCATGAAGAGGCCACTAACCACTATGAGTCTACTGCATGTATCTATGTATAGACTATATGTACATATATACATGTATGCATAGGGGGCTCATTCAAGAACAAGCCATTTGATTTACCTAGGAAGTTCTAGGGTCAAATCAAATGATTATTTATATTTGAGAAATATCAATGCAATGAATTGTTTCGCTCCTAATTGCTTTGCTTTTATTGACCCATCGAGGCGAGATTCACTTGATTGATACATGTACCAATCCGACATAGATCCAAAATATTTCATCGAATCATGTGATGAAGGATTCGGCTCGTACCCTGAACTGAATTCTTATAAAAAAAAAGAATCTTTTCGATTACTTGTCAATCCCTTCCCAGATTTACGAGTTCTACATCACCTTTTTGAATCAATCAAAAAAAAATTCTATCATTTCTGAATTTCCTGGCTTAGTGTTAGTGAGGCATATCTCGTCTTAACGATGAGCGAATCAATGAGTGAAAATTGAAGAAAGGGGGTTTGACTTTTTTTTTGTCGGACAAATCCCCGCTGAGGGGATCCTATACTTCGTCATATATATATGATGGTTCATGAATGAACAATCCAAAAATTCTATGTAATTGTGGAAGCAAGAAAGATTCTTCGGATCTAGTCATGCCATTACATTATATTATATTGACAATTCCAAAAAACTGCTCATACTATGAGCATAATATGATGGCGATCGGGCAGGTATGCCCCTATCGTCTAGCGGTTCAGGACATCTCTCTTTCAAGGAGGCAGCGGGGATTCGACTTCCCCTGGGGGTAGGGTATTACGAAAGGAAGTTGATCATGGATTATCAATAAGCCTAGAATTGATTCTTCCTGGGTCGATGCCCGAGCGGTTAATGGGGACGGACTGTAAATTCGTTGGCGATATGTCTACGCTGGTTCAAATCCAGCTCGGCCCAATAATTCGCCGATCCATGGGGATGATATAACCAATTTGTCCTCCAGAAATGCCTGATATAGAGGAATAAATAGTCCATTTTTTCTGCTATATCCCTATTTCTTTGTTCATTTGTTCCCACGCGTTCTGATCTTTCTAACGATCTAGATTAATAATCTTTAAATAGAAGAAGGAGAAAAAAGAGTCCTTTTTTTTTCATTGAAAGATTGATTATCTTATCAATCGATGTGGCAATAACCACAGGATTACTAGTAATCCGTGTCACTCTCACTATAGTTCATATCCATGTGAATATCAATCACTCGTGTTTCTGGTAAAACACGGCAATTATAAATATAAAGAAATTATAAGAATATGTATGAGAATATGTATGCTGTATAACTCATTTCCCCGGGATTGTAGTTCAATCGGTCAGAGCACCGCCCTGTCAAGGCGGAAGCTGCGGGTTCGAGTCCCGTCAGTCCCGACCTAGAATCCGATGAATCCATCAATTCATCTCTCCATTTTCTGTGAAGGGGGGGCAAGGGGCAGAATTGAATTCTCAGCGGTGGACCTTATTTCTTTCGTTTTTCGTTTCGCATTTCTCATCGAACAAATACGGTAATTTCAATTACTTCAACTAGTACCGATTGATGGGAGAGAGACATATGTAGATTGAATTGATCGGTGGTATCGCCATATTTAGGATTCCAAGAGAGACTGTACTGGTCTGGCTTTTTCGATTGCTCCTGATCAATGGAATGAAATAGAGTACCCATATGTTTTCTGGGAACACATACACAAATTGTATTCGTTTATTGTACGATACACAATTAACTTAATATAGAATATAGTTACCCCGACAGCGACAGAGTACTTTTCAGATGAAACCTACCCCCTTTTCTAACTCCGATTTTGTGTAACCTCAATTACGAATTGAAAACAATTTCTCTATCTCATTTGAATTGCATACTTTCTTTTTGATGTATGTGTCTCAGTCCTCAATCCAAGGAAAGAGGATACTAATATAATAAAAGATCAAACAAAGATCCGCCTCTCTTGTCTTGTTCTAGGGAGGGAAGGAATGAATAGATTTTTTTCTTCCTATTTTACCCCATCGAAGAAAGAACAAAATCAATAAATAAAATAGTGAATTTATCGGAATATTCGATCTTTTTTTTATACCGGGACCCATTTTTATCACACTTCTCTGTCTCCCAAGAAGATTAGATCATCACAAAAACTTCGCTTAGAACTTAACTCATCCTTTTTTCCATTTCACTCCTACTGTTTGGGTCTGTGACCAATGGAACACCGGTTAGATAATACCTCATCAGATGATTGTATAAGGAAGACGGTAGGTTATAGAAAAGAAAGAGTGGAAATGAGAAATTCAATGGGATTCTTGATTGAATCAGGAATCCCATTTTGGATTCGGTATGGATAAAGGATCTTCCTATGTTATACTATTCAATTCTCGACGATGAATCCGATTTGATAGATCAGATATTGTTATTCATGATATTGATCCGATTCAGTATCATCAGGATGCAATCCATCCCATGGAATTTTCAGGAGAAAGACTTATTATCTCTATGGGATTAGATCCCGAGTTATTGCAAAGCAAAAAAAAAAACGATGAGATTATGGAAGTCAATATTCTCGCATTTATTGCTACTGCGCTGTTCATTCTAGTTCCTACTGCTTTTTTACTTATCATCTACGTAAAAACAGTCAGTCAAAATGATTAATTTGAATGAAACTTGTAGTTCTTATCAATGATTGAAGAAATGAAAGGAATTCAAATCCCAAGTCTTAAATGAAATGAGTGGATTGGAGTCAGCAGTATATGAGATAGTATGGTAGAAAGAACTATATGAACCTTTCTACCACACTATCTATTATTGTATTGTATAAAGTTGTATAAAGATATGTGCTTGATATGGATCAATCTATAATATGTATCTACATATGTCTACATGTAAATAGCACTCCAATTCTATTTCTTCGCTACATCCATTTGTATTGATTCCGATCAATCTGAAATAATCGAACGTCAACTCTTCTAATTCCTAAGTTTCTGATTATTTTCAATATGGATCCCGAGATCTATCGAAACAATCAATGTAGGAAGAATAGTATGGGCATATATTATATAAATTATATAAAAGGAAAAAAAAATAGGGGTTGGTTGCTCCTCATTGTAATATCCATAATTCTGGTAAGGGCCGGTTCATCGAAATAGAATATTTAGGAAGAATTCGGTTGGAAAAAATTTCCATTTCCTATCATGTGTGTTCAGTTTGGAAATACGAACATGGGAATTAAATCATTGAAATCTTTGTTTGATCGAAGGGTTCTTATTCATATATTACTGGATTCTGGTAGAATTTTTGAAATGGGTATATTTTTTTTTTAGCTTCGCAGAATGATCTATTAAACAATTGATACAATTCGATTACTCAACTCAATTATCAATTAGTAGTACCCCTAGAGTCCACTTCTTCCCCATACTACGAGTGAAAGGGAAAATGTAAAGACTACCATTAAAGCAGCCCAAGCGAGACTTACTATATCCATGTGAATTATGTCCCCTATCTCTATGAATATGAAGGAATTATTCCATTATTTATCATTAATAATAGTGGAATCAATGGTGCAGAGTCAAAATGGGATTCTGACCTAATGCTATTGATGAACCAATCCAATGAATACACTCGTAACAAGTTCCTATATGATTTCTGGTAGAATTGGGAAGCATTAATCACAAGCAAGATACACAGTTACCCCCTTGGAAGTTTCAAGGGAATCTTACTAATGGAATATGTAGGAATAGTAAGACCTATTGTTTGTTGCCTTTCATAAGCAAAAGGCCGAAAAATATACCATCAAGATCGATAACTATCTATCACATACCTCTATCTCACATCTAAGCCTTACTGTCTCTGTTTCTGTGAAACAATCGGGAGACACCCTATTACATTCTTGGCGGGGTTACCAAAAA